CTTTTGGAAGATACAGGAGCGAAACAATCAACCTATTGATATTGGAAGACAAAAATGATTCTTCCAATGTATCATTTCTGAGTCCAATGGAATTCATAGGTATAGGAAGAAGCCCCATCAAATAGAGATTTTTTCTTTCGACCATATTTCGATTGTTAATACGATATATAAATATAAGGACCCCCATTACAAGCAGTACTACACCTTTGATCGTGAAATTGAAATATCGATTCCTTCTTAAATCCTGTGAATCGTGTGAAAGTAGGATACTCAAAATTCGGGGGTCAAAGAGTTTCATAAAACGTTCTTGGTGGAAAAAAATGTAAGTGAAAGATCCCACTGAATCAAATTTGTCCCATGAATCCACGAAATAGTGAGAATTTTTGATCTCTCTCAATTCGAAGATCCAGGATTTAAATTGATTTCGTTTCATTGATTCCTCCTAAAGATTGCATTTCAATTGCACTTTGGTAATTCACGATGTATGACGATCCCTGCTAAGCATCCATGGCTGAATGGTTAAAGCGCCCAACTCATAATTGGCGAATTCGTGGGTTCAATTCCTGCTGGATGCACACCAATTGGAACGTTCAATAAGTCTATTAGAATTGGCTCTGTATCAATGGAATCTCATCATTCATACATAATGAATTGGTATGGTATATTCATACCATAACATAGGAACAGTAAGAACTAGAATTCTTATCAATACTGGAACTCATAGGGGGGAAAATGGATTTATGGATGGAATCAAATATGCAGTATTTACCGAAAAAAGTCTTCGGTTATTGATGGTGAACAATCAATATACTTCTAATGTCGAATCAGGATCAACTAGGACAGAAATAAAGCATTGGGTCGAACTCTTCTTTGGTGTCAAGGTAATAGCGATAAATAGTCATCGACTTCCCCGAAAGGGGAAAAGAATGGGACCTATTATGGGAGATACAATGCATTACAGACGTATGATCATTACGCTTCAACCAGGTTATTCTATTCCACCTGTTATAAGAACTTAAATTCTGTTATAAGAACTTAAATTCAAATTCTTAATACAAATCCTTAATAACATAGCATGGCGATACATTTATACAAAACTTCTACCCCGAGCACACGCAACGGAGCTGTAGACAGTCAAGCGAAATCCACTCCACAAAAGCAAAAACAAAAGCAAAAGAGTTTGATCTATGGACAGCATCATTGTGGTAAAGGTCGTAATGCCAGAGGAGTCATTACCGCAGGGCATAGAGGGGGAGGTCATAAGCGTCTATACCGTAAAATCAATTTTCGACGGAATGAAAAAGACATATCTGGTAGAATCGTAACCATAGAATACGACCCAAATCGAAATGCATACATTTGTCTCATACACTATGGGGATGGTGAGAAGCGATATATTTTACATCCCAGAGGGGCTAGAATTGGAGATACCATTGTTTCTGGTACAGAAGTTCCTATATCAATGGGAAATGCCCTACCTTTGAGTGCGGTTTGAACTATTGATTTACGTAATTGGAAGTAACCAATTAGGTTTACGACGAAACCTAGAAATCGATCACTGATCCAAGTTGAGTACCTCTACGGGATAGACCTCAACAGAAAACTGAAGAGTAACGGCAGCAGGTGATTGAGTTCAGTGGTTCCTTATATAAAATTATTGACTCTAGAGATATAGTAATATGGAGAAAATACCATTTTTTGAAGCACGGACAGAGCCGGAAGCACCCCTTGTTTCAAAGAGAGGAGGACGGGTTATTCACATTTCATTTGATGGTCAGAGGCAAATTGAAAGCTAAGCAGTGGTAATTCTAAGGATCTCCGGAGGAATAATAGAGATGTCTCCTACGTTACCCGTAATATGTGGAAGTATCGACGTAATTTCATAGAGTCATTCGGTCTGAATGCTACAGGAAGAACATAAGCCAGATGACGGAACGGGGAGACCTAGGGTGTAGAAGATCGTAGCATGAGTGATTCGGCAGATTTGGATTACTATATATCCACTCATATGGTGCTTCATCATACGATTCATATAATATCCATCTGTCTAGATATCATCATATACATCCAGAAAGCCGTATGCTTTGGAAGAAGCTTGTACGGTTTGGGAAGGGATTTTAAAAAATAAAAAAGAAGAATCTACTTCAACCGATATGTCCTTAGGCACGGCCATACATAACATAGAAATAACACTTGGAAAGGGTGGACAATTAGCTAGGGCAGCAGGTACTGTAGCGAAACTGATTGCAAAAGAGGGGAAATCGGCCACATTAAGATTACCATCTGGGGAGGTTCGTTTGGTATCCAAAAACTGCTCAGCAACAGTCGGACAAGTAGGTAATGTTGGGGTGAACCAGAAAAGTTTGGGTAGAGCCGGATCTAAGTGTTGGCTAGGTAAGCGTCCTGTAGTAAGAGGAGTAGTTATGAATCCTGTAGACCATCCCCATGGAGGTGGGGAAGGGAGGGCCCCCATTGGTAGAAAAAGACCCACAACCCCTTGGGGTTATCCCGCGCTTGGAAGAAGAAGTAGGAAAAGGAATAAATATAGTGATAGTTTTATTCTTCGTCGCCGTAAATAGGAATATATGTTTTGTTTCTTCGCCTTTCATTGCATTTTTAAATAGGAAAAGGGAGTAATCGGCTGTGGCGCGTTCACTAAAAAAAAATCCTTTTGTAGCTAATCATTTATTGGGAAAAATGGAGAAGCTCAACATGAGGGAGGAGAAAGAGATAATAGTCACTTGGTCCCGGGCATCTACCATTATACCCACAATGATCGGTCATACAATTGCTATTCACAATGGAAAGGAGCATTTACCTATTTATATAACAGATCGTATGGTGGGTCACAAATTGGGAGAATTCGCACCTACTCTCACTTTCCGGGGGCATGCGAGAAACGATAATAGATCTCGTCGGTAATAAAGTGAAATGGGTGCTCATCATTCATTGGTAGGAGGTGGAACTTTATGATAAAGGGAAAATCGCGTACAGAAGTCAAAGCTTTAGCTCAATATATATGTATGTCTGCTCACAAAGCGAGAAGAGTAATTGATCAGATTCGTGGGCGTTCCTATGAACAAACACTTATGATACTAGAACTCATGCCTTATCGAGCATCTTATCCCATCTTCAAATTAGTTTATTCTGCAGCAGCAAATGCTAGTCACAATAAGGGTTTGAACGAAGCTGATTCATTCATTAGTAAAGCCGAAGTCAATGGAGGTGTTATCGTGAAAAAGTGCAAACCTCGAGCTCGGGGACGCAGTTATCCGATAAAAAGACCCACCTGTCATATAACTATTGTATTGAATAAGAGATCTAATTTAACAAAAAAATAGCCTTTTGACTTTGATTTGATAGATCAAGCCTTCTTAATATTTAGAAAGAAAATATGCATATATAAATTAGATAGATATGGGACAAAAAATAAATCCACTTGGTTTCAGACTTGGTACAACCCAAAGTCATCATTGCCTTTGGTTCGCACAACCAAAAAATTATTCCGGGGGTCTCCAGGAAGATGAAAAAATACGGGATTGTATCAAGAATTATGTACAAAAACATATGAGAGTATCCTCAGGTTTCGAAGGAATTGCGCGTATAGGGATTCAAAAAAAAATCGATCTGATCCAGGTCATAATCCATATTGGATTCCCCCATTTTTTAATAGAGGGTCGAGCCCGAGGAATCGAAGAATTACAGATCAATGTACAAAAAAAGTTAAATTCTGTGAACCGGAGACTCAACATTGCTATCACAAGAGTTGCAAAACCGTATGGACAACCCACTATTCTTGCAGAATATATAGCTCTACAATTAAAGAATAGAGTTTCGTTTCGAAAGGCAATGAAAAAGGCTATTGAATTAACTGAACAAGCGGACACAAAGGGAATTCAGGTACAAATTTCGGGGCGTATCAACGGAAAAGAAATTGCCCGTGTCGAATGGATCAGAGAAGGTAGGGTTCCCCTACAGACGATTCGAGCTAAAATCGATCATTGTTCCTATGCAGTTCGAACTATCTATGGGGTATTAGGCATCAAAATTTGGATATTTCTAGACGAGGAATAATGAATAATGGGCGCTTGCCATTTTATCCAGCGATAGGACAAAAAATGAGAAATTGTTTCATTCTTTTTTATTTTTCCGTTCAATCCAAAATGAGCAATTCTCAATTCTATAGGGTTGAATAAAAAATTTGATTGACCATTTCATTTGGTAGAATTGCTATGCTTAGTGTGTGACTCGTTGGTTTTTCTTTGGAGTTGGGATTCAAAGAAACAATGATCGGCCTCTAGTATGAACTAATAACCAGCTCATTGCTTCGTATTATCGAGATCCAAGGAACCAGTCACTATATGATGTATCGATCATATAGTTGTAGCAACTGAAATCTTTTTTCCATAAAGTAGAAATCAATCAAATTATGGATTATGAAGCAAAAATAGAGGGATGTGGATAAGTGGAAGGGTGAGAGAAAGAAAGAAGTAGAATAGTAATGATAGATTATTCCAATATGTATGGTCTATGAATCATCTCACAAAAGAAAAGGCAGTGTGATAAAGCATCAATACTGATTCGTCTAGAATTAGATGAATCCGGTTCATAGGAAAAATCAAAACAAAAATAATAATTTAATTAATAATAAAGTAAAGAGCCTCGAGTCGATCTAGACTGAGGAGATTGACTCGGGAACGGATTTTTTTGGAGCTCCATTGCATAGTTCAGGCCTAGCCATTAATGGAGAAGCTATGGGAACGAAGGAACCTGTGACTGCAGAAGATTCTATTGAAAACGAATTTTAATGATTCATTGGATGGGATGGCGGAACGAGACAGGAACCAATTGATTTATTCTGAGTGGTCATGGGTGAACCCTTCGAATGAAGCAGATATTGAAAGAGTCAATATTCGCCCGCGAAACCCTTATTGGATTTTTGATTCCAAAATTTTGGAATATTCCGTAAAAATCAAAACAAGGATTCGTTATAAATGCAT